TACAGGATCCCCATTTTTTTTACTACCCGGAGCTTCGATACATTTCGAAATCGAGAGATGTCTACCGGGGGAGGTTCTATCAGACAACAATTAGCCAATCTAGATTTACGAAGTATTATAGATTATTCATTGGTAGAATGGAAAGAATTGGAGGAAGAAGAACCCACGGGGAACGAATGGGAAGATCGAAAAGTTGGAAGAAGAAAAGATTTTTTGCTTCGACGCATGGAATTGGCTAAGCATTTTATTCGAACAAATATAGAACCAAAATGGATGGTTTTGTGTCTATTACCAGTTCTTCCTCCTGAGTTGAGACCAATCTATCATATAGATGAGGATAAACTAGTGACCTCGGATATTAATGAAATCTATAGAAGAATTATATATCGGAATAATACTCTTACAGATCTATTAACAACAAGTATAGCTACGCCAGAAGAATTAATAATATCTCAGGAAAAATTGCTACAAGAAGCCGTGGATGCACTTCTTGATAATGGAATCTGCGGACAACCAATGAGGGACGATCATAATAGAGTTTACAAGTCGCTTTCAGATGTAATTGAAGGCAAAGAAGGAAGAGTTCGCGAGACTCTGCTTGGTAAACGGGTCGATTATTCAGGACGGTCTGTGATTGTCGTGGGCCCTTCACTTTCCTTACATCGATGTGGATTGCCTCGCGAAATAGCAATAGAACTTTTCCAGGCATTTGTAATTCGTGACCTAATTAGAAAACATCTTGCTTCGAACATAGGAGTTGCTAAGAGTCAAATTCGAAAAAAAAAACCGATTGTATGGGAAATACTTCAGGAAATTCTGGATGACCATCCTGTATTGCTGAATAGAGCGCCTACTCTGCATAGATTAGGCATACAGGCATTTCTCCCTGTTTTAGTGGAGGGACGTGCTATTTGTTTACATCCATTAGTTTGTAAGGGCTTTAATGCAGACTTTGACGGGGATCAAATGGCTGTTCATGTGCCTTTATCTTTGGAGGCTCAAGCAGAGGCACGTTTACTTATGTTTTCTCATATGAATCTTTTGTCTCCAACTATTGGAGATCCCATTTCTGCACCAACTCAAGATATGCTTAGTGGACTCTATGTCTTAACGAGTGGTAATCGTCGGGGTATTTGTGTAAATAGGTATAATCCATGTAATCGTAGAAACTATCAAAATGAAAATAATAACTATAAGTATACAAAAAAAAAAGAACCCTTTTTTTGTAATGCCTATGATGCAATTGGGGCTTATCGGCAAAAACGAATCAATTTAGGTAGTGCTTTGTGGCTGCGGTGGCGACTAGATCAACGCGTTATTGCTGCAAGAGAAGCTCCCATCGAAATTCACTATGAATCTTTGGGTACCTATTATGAGATTTATGGACACTATCTAATAGTAAGAAGTATAAAAAGGGAAATTATATATATATATATTCGAACCACTCTTGGTCATATTTCTCTTTATCGAGAAATAGAAGAAGCCATACAGGGGTTTTGGCAGGGCTGTTGTAATTCTATGCTACCGGCGGGAATTCGAGTCTCGCCGGGTTAACTAGGACCATAATTGCGGAATTTATACGTGAATCAAGATCTAGAAAAGGAAGTTTTCCAATCACTGACTCAAACCCATTGTCAAATTCTACTCAGCGCAATATGGAGGTACTGATGGCAGAACGGCCCACTCAGGTCTTTCACAATAAAGTGATAGACGGAACTGCCATGAAACGACTTATTAGTCGATTTATTGATCACTATGGAATAGGATATACATCACATATCCTGGATCAAGTAAAGACTCTGGGTTTCCGACAAGCTACCGCCGCATCCATTTCATTAGGAATTGATGATCTTTTAACAATACCTTCTAAAAGATGGTTAGTTCAAGACGCCGAACAACAAAGTTTTATTTTGGAAAAACACCATCATTATGGGAATGTACACGCGGTAGAAAAATTACGTCAATCGATCGAGATATGGTATGCCACAAGTGAATATTTGCGACAAGAAATGAATCCAAATTTTCGGATGACCGATCCTTTTAATCCAGTTCATATAATGTCTTTTTCGGGAGCCAGAGGAAATGCATCTCAGGTACATCAATTAGTAGGTATGAGAGGATTAATGTCGGATCCCCAAGGGCAAATGATTGATTTACCCATTCAAAGCAATTTACGCGAAGGGCTCTCTTTAACAGAATATATTATTTCTTGCTACGGAGCCCGTAAAGGAGTTGTGGATACCGCTATCCGAACATCAGATGCAGGATATCTCACGCGCAGACTTGTTGAAGTAGTTCAACACATTGTTGTACGTCGAACAGATTGTGGCACCGTTCGAGGTATTTCTGTAAGTCCTCGAAATGGAATGATGGCAGACAGGATTTTTATCCAAACATTAATTGGGCGTGTATTAGCAGATGATATATATATAGGTTCGCGATGCATTGCTACTAGAAATCAAGATATTGGGATTGGACTTGTCAATAGATTCATCACTTTTAGAGCACAACCAATCTCTATTCGAACCCCCTTTACTTGTAGGAGTACATCTTGGATTTGTCAATTATGTTATGGCCGGAGTCCAGCTCATGACGACCTGGTCGAATTGGGAGAAGCTGTAGGTATTATTGCAGGTCAATCTATTGGAGAACCGGGCACTCAATTAACATTAAGAACTTTTCATACCGGCGGAGTATTCACAGGGGGTACTGCAGAACATGTGCGAGCCCCTTCTAATGGAAAAATAAAATTCAATGAGGATTTAGTTCATCCGACACGTACACGTCATGGACATCCTGCTTTTCTATGTTCTAGAGACTTGTATGTAACTATCGAGAGTGAAGATATTATACACAATGTGTGTATTCCGCCCAAAAGTTTTCTTTTAGTTCAAAACGATCAATATGTAGAATCAGAACAAGTCATTGCTGAGATTCGCGCGAGAACATCCACTTTGAATTTGAAAGAGAAGGTTCGAAAACATATTTATTCTGACTCAGAGGGCGAAATGCACTGGAATACCGATGTGTACCATGCACCTGAATTTACATATGGTAATATTCATCTCTTACCAAAAACAAGTCATTTATGGATATTATTAGGGGAGCCCTGGAGATCCAGTCTAGGACCCTGTTCGATCCACAAGGATCAAGATCAAATGAACGCTTATTCTCTTTCTGTTAAGCGAAGATATATTTCTAACCCCTCAGTAACTAATAATCAAGCGAGACACAAATTTTTTAGTTCGTATTTTTCTGGTAAAAATAAAAAAGGAGATTGGATTCCCGATTATTCAGAACTTAATAGAATGACATGTACTGGTCATTGTAATCCGGCCATTCTCGAGGGGAATTCCGATTTATTGGCGAAGAGGCGAAGAAATAGAGTCATCATCCCACTCGAATCGCTTCAAGAAGGCGAGAACCAACTAATACCTTCTTCAGGTATCTCAATTGAAATCCCCAGAAATGGTATTCTGCGTAGAAATAGTATTCTTGCTTATTTCGATGATCCTCGATATATAAGAAAGAGCTCGGGACTTACTAAATATGAGACTAGAGAACTTAATTCAATCGTCAACGAAGAGGATTTGATTGAGTATCGAGGAGTCAAGGTATTTTGGCCAAAATACCAAAAGGAAGTAAATCCATTTTTTTTTATTCCCGTGGAAGTTCACATTTTGGCCGAATCTTCGTCCATAATGGTACGGCACAATAGTATTATTGGGGTAGATACGCAAATCACTTTAAATAGAAGAAGTCGGGTAGGCGGATTGGTTCGAGTCAAGAAAAAAGCAGAAAAAATTAAACTGATAATCTTTTCCGGAGATATCCATTTTCCTGGAAAGACAAATAAGGCATTCCGATTGATACCACCAGGAGGCGGAAAACAAAATTACAAAGAATACAAAAAATTGAAAAATTGGCTCTATATCCAACGAATGAAACTTTCCAGGTATGAAAAAAAATATTTTGTTTTGGTTCAACCTGTAGTCCCATATAAAAAAACGGACGGTATAAATTTAGGAAGACTTTTCCCGCCGGATCTCTTGCAGGAAAGTGATAATCTACAACTTCGAGTTGTCAATTATATCCTTTATTACGACCCAATTCTTGAAATTTGGGACACAAGTATTCAATTAGTTCGGACTTGTTTAGTGTTGAATTGGGACCAAGACAAAAAAATAGAAAAGGCCTGTGCTTCCTTTGTTGAAATAAGGACAAATGGTTTGATTAGAGATTTTCTAAGAATCGACTTAGCTAAGTCACCTATTTCGTATACCGGAAAAAGGAACGATCTGTCGGGTGCAGGATTGATCTCTGAGAATGGATCAGATCGCGCTAATGTCAATCCGTTTTCTTCCATTCATTCCTATTCCAAGACAAGCATTCAAGAATCCGTTAATCCAAATCAAGGGACTATTCATACGTTGTTGAATCGAAATAAGGAATCTCAATCTTTGATAATTTTGTCATCATCCAATTGTTTTCGAATAGGTCCATTCAATGATGTAAAATCTCCCAATGTAATAAAAGAATCAATCAAAAAGGACCCCCTAATTCCAATTAGTAATTCGTTGGGCCCCTTAGGAACAGGCTTTCCAATTTCTAATTTGGATTTATTTTCCCATTTAATAACCCATAATCAGATCTTACTAACGAACTATTTGCAACTTGACAATTTAAAACAGAGTTTTCAAATACTTAAATATTATTTACTGGATGAAAAAGGTAAAATTTATAATCCCTATTCATGCAGTAACATTCTTTTGAATCCATTCAATTTGAATTGGTATTTTCTCCATTACAATTATTGTGAAGAGACATCTACAATTGTTAGTCTTGGGCAGTTTCTTTGTGAAAATGTATGTATAGCCAAAAAAGGACCGCATTTAAAATCGGGTCAAGTTCTAATTCTTCAAGTTGACTCTGTGGTAATACGATCAGCTAAGCCTTATTTGGCTACTCCAGGAGCAACCGTTCATGGACATTATGGGGAA